AAAGTGTGAATCGATGGGTTCTAATAATTCATGTAAAGATATTATCATATTTACACAATTCAATTATAAATTATATGCGAAATTTATAAACGCTTTTTATGGTTAAAGGTTTTTTTGTTTGAATCCTTTCATTTCAAATACTTAGTTAGTCGTACAATATACAATATCAATACAATATAATAAAAATATAATAAATAATAAATATATTAAAATAATAAATATATTATGATAGTATTTGATGAATATTATGATAGTATTTGATGAAAAAACAAAACAGAACATAGTTGGGTTGGAAAAATCAATATAATATTAACAATGCAACGACAGTTGCATTAGATTCAAAGAAATGTTCTTTCTTGGCCGAACTACAATTACAAGGATGGAACTCCATGATATGGAAAGACAGAATGTATAAGCTAAAAAGATAATAAAAGTTGCCCGTCTTCGAATCGAATTGGACCCGAAATAAAATTAAAATATTAAAATAAAGTAAGGGTTTTATTTTTCGATGTATCGTGGGACACTTTTTTTTCTACTATGTTACTCTATCTTTTTTAGTGTCATACAGAATGTATAATGACTGATGAATCAAGATGGAACTAAATTAATATTTTCTACTGTCAATTGGTTTTTATTACTGTCGTATCTGGGAAAAATTGTGAAACTTAGGTAAGTGTTTTATCAACACAACATATGTAGTATAAAGAACATATCTAATTTAGCTCTTTCATGCCCACTATAACTAGTTATTTCGGTTTTCTACTGGCTGCTTCAACTATAACCCCAGCTCTATTGATTGGTTTGAACAAGATACGACTTATTTGAAAAATAAAAGAATGAACTATTTATAAAAATAAATATTTCTCTGAAATTCCAGGTATTCCATAGTTCCTTCCTGCGTCCGCGGGAATTGCCAATTCTCGGTTATTGAGATTCACGGACAATTCAGATTAATATTTAGGGGTGGATCTTACCTCTTTTTTTATTCCCTCAAACAACAACAACAAATCGAAATGATTGAAGTTTTTTTATTTGGAATCGTTTTAGGTCTAATCCCTATTACTTTGGCAGGATTATTCGTAACTGCATATTTACAATACAGACGTGGTGATCAATTGGACCTGTAATTGAATAATATATATTTTTTTTTTTATTGACCTCCTCCTCTTTTTTGCGGGAGGGTCAAATTCAAGTTTATTAAGTTATTTTATTGTATGTGATTCGACATTCGACATAACATAAACAGAATCACGCTCTGTAGGATTTGAACCTACGACATCGGGTTTTGGAGACCCACGTTCTACCGAACTGAACTAAGAGCGCTTTCTTATGACAGGGGATACGACTGTAAAGAAAAGGATTTTTTTTGTACCCCAAAATATCTTGATAGATATAGTTGATAGATATAGTATATCTATGCAAAAATGAAAGATTATATCCAATTTTAATCGAGATCGATTAATCTCCCGTTACTGCCCGTAGGAGAAGTAATAGGTAGGGATGACAGGATTTGAACCCGTGACATTTTGTACCCAAAACAAACGCGCTACCAAGCTGCGCTACATCCCTTTTCAAAATTTTTGTACAATGTCATTGTATAAAATCCTTGTTTTGTTTTCCACATTGTTATTTTATCCCTCATTTATATACAATGACAATATCATTTTTTTTCCATTTCTTCTTCTTTTCATATTATTCATATAATAATTTCGAATATAACTAAATATAACTATATACTAAATATAACTATATAATAATAATATAAATAAAAAAAATTTTATTTAGAATTTTACTTAATATATCTGATATATACATCAGAAACTTAACGTAAAAAAAAAAAAAAAAAATGAATCAATAATGCTCAGAAAGAAGAGGTCATCTTTTCTTTTTTAGGGACAAGAACGTCTACTGGTTCATTGTACATATCTATTTTACTTAGGAATTCTGCTAAAAATAAATAATAAATAAAATACAAATGATCTTGAATTAGGTCATCTGACCATATAATATATGTCTATTTTTTACAATAAACAATAAAGAAGGAGGATTTTCAATGCAAGATATAAAAACATATCTCTCCGCGGCGCCCGTGTTAGCTACTCTATGGTTTGGCTCTTTAGCGGGCCTATTGATAGAGATTAATCGTTTATTCCCAGACGCCTTGTCATTTCCCTTTTTTTCATTCTAGTTATTGATATGTGAAAAAATGAAAAAAAAATTAGAGATATTATTCTAAATGTATTGAATCTCAGTAAAAAGTGGATCTAAAACCGAATTTTTGAGAACATAAATGCAAATGCGGGTCTAGGGGAGGCTCCGCGAAATCATAGCATAGAAAGAAGATACATAAATGAAATAATGGGATTAGGGTAGGAATAATTTATAGTTAGAAAAAAATTGTATTATTTAATTATTACTCTATTAAATTAATATTCTTAATATTCTATATAAAATCTATATAAAATAAATTAATAAATTAATATTTAATATATGAAATATGAATTAATATTAATTACAATGAAATCTTTAGAAATTAAATTTCGAGTTAGTAACTTCTATTTATTTTTTTTTTGTTCTTTTCTTCTCTTCTTTTTATTTTCGGATCGAAAATAGAAAAATTAAGTTAAGTCGATCCAAAGGAAAGGTGGGTTATGGCCAAGGGTAAAGATGTCAGAGTCAGAGTTATTTTGGAATGTACTAGTTGTTGTGTCCGAAATGGTGTCAATAAAGAATCGCCGGGTATTTCTAGATATATTACTCAAAAGAATCGGCACAATACACCCAGTCGATTAGAATTGAGAAAATTTTGTCGCTATTGTCACAAGCATACGATTCATGGGGAAATAAAGAAATAGATCGAACAAAACGTATGTGCGATCTTTCCATTCCAATCCAAAGAGCAGAAAAGAAAGAGGAAGAACTTAACACCTTAATATTAATTAACATCTTAACATATTTAACATATAATTTAATTTTGACATATTTTAACAAACACAAACATATAATAATATAGAACAATAATATAGATTATAATAATATAAATATAATAATATAAATTATAATATAATTAATAATAATTATATATAATAAATACATAATACAAATTATACATATAAATTATACAAACCAAACCCCATTTCGGCGGGATCTTAAATGAATAAAAATGAATAAAGAAATCGAATTTTAGAGATAAGGAATAAACCATGGATAAATCTAAGCAACCTTTTCGTAAATCCAAACTATCTTTTCGTAGGCGTTTGCCCCCAATTGGATCGGGGGATCGAATTGATTATAGAAACATGAGTTTAATTAGTCGATTTATTAGTGAACAAGGAAAAATATTATCTAGACGGGTGAATAGATTGACCTTAAAACAACAACGATTAATTACTATTGCTATAAAACAAGCTCGTATTTTATCTTCGTTACCTTTTCTTAATAATGAGAAACAATTTGAGAGGGCCGAGTCAATCCCTAGAACGACTGGTCCCAGAGCCAGAAATAAATAGACATATTCCTCAATTGACTCAAAACTCCAATCGTAACTCACGCTCAGATTGATGTTTTGTTGGAAAAAGCCTAGAATCCAGGTTTGATTCTTGTGTTATAAGAAAGAAAAATGGGGGAATAAAAAACATTTTTTTTTTATTCTATCTTCCCGGAGTTCATTCTCCGGGTAATTCTTGTTCAATCATTCTTGTATATTACTTCATAATTATAATTTACTTTATTTGATCGATGATCTTATTGGAAATCGCGTAAAGATAATTCTTATTTGATATAGCTATTTGCGCAAGTATTTTACGATTAATAAGCAATTGCCCCTTGTGCAAATTGTGTATTAATCTACTATAACTATAGAATACTTTATTTTCGCGAGTTACTGCATTTATCCGAGTGATCCACAAACGACGAAAATGTCTCTTTTGCTTGCCTCTATCTCGATGAGAGGAAACCAAAGCTCTCATTTTCTGTTGAGTAGTCGTTCGAGTAAGTCTTGAATGAGCCCCTCTAAAAGTTGATGCAAATAAACGAATTTTTATTCGACGTCTCCGAGCTGTATATCCTCGTTTAACTCTGGTCATTGAATCAAATTAAACTTTAATGAATAACTAATTGAATTCTCTTCTTTCAGTCATTATTTGTTCCCCCCAATAACAAAACGGATTATTCTGATATATAAAATATAAATTCCAATGGCTTTTGCTACTATAACCTTCCCAACCACGATTTTTTATTCTTTCCGGGCCAGACATTTAGTTCACCTGGAAATAAGAAATTCTACTGATAGTAAATAAATACAAAATAGTGGGTTCCATCGTCTCTATGGTTACTTCTTAAACGGTAAGGCCCTCTCTATGCACCGGAGCCTCGTCTATCATTTAATCAAATGGTATTGTTAACTTGTATGGTTCACACTCCTTGGCTCTACCCATCACATCAATTATATAGTAATAGGCCTTTTCACAATAAGAGCTATCCATACAGTGACGGCATTTAATTATGAAAGTTGGCTAGGTAGCTGACCCTGTTAGTCCGTTCTTTCAAGAATAGGAGCATAACCCTTTTGCTTCTTATAATATAATACCATTTCCTCCGCTTAATGGATAACCATTTGCTACCAATGGGGAATTGCTTCTCATCTCAAATCGAGGTGATTGGATTTGCACCAATGGAAACCATAAAAAAAATTCCATACACAAAACAATATAGGTATATGATAGATCTTTATTTTGAGATAGTAAATGGCGCTCTTCCACTCTATTTATCCTATTCATTGGTATTAATCATTGATACTGGAAAAATTGTCTCATTTGTTCGAGCTCATGATCTGAACGAGTCGCACATACACCCTAGTACATGTTCCTCGACGCTGAGGACATCCTCGAAGAGCGGGAGATTTTCTGACATTTCTTATTGGCTGTCTTGTGTTTCTAATAAGTTGTTTAATAGTTGGCATATCGTATATATAGAATTCTATTATATAATGGGTTGGTTTAGATCCATCTTAACCCTATTTATTTATGATTGATGATTATGAATTTATTCGATTCAATATCAAATTGCGGAAAATTCGAATTATGGTTTGAAATGAAATGGAATCGTGGATTTACACTAAATCCCCAGTATTTTCATTTTCGACCGCCACAAGATCAACAATGCCATGAGATTGGGCTTCTGTTGCCGACATAAAAACATCCCTTTCCATGTCTTCGGATACAACCCACAAAGGGTTGCCCGTTCTTTGTACATAAACCTTTGTGATGGTTTCGCGAAGTTTCAGCAGTTCTTCTGCTTCCAGGATAAATTCCCCCGCTTGTGCCTCATAAAAAGAACTAGCGGGTTGGTGAATCATAACCCTGATGATATTGATATAACATCATTAATGGTTCTTCTATCTCGCATGATGGGGTTAAATAAAGTAAAGGGATAAAAAAAATAAAAAAAAAATAGAATTGAACAACCGTACAGGCATATTTTGTGCGTTGCATACGGCTCTGCAATAGAATTGACTACCCCCCATCCGGTCCAGTTAGATCGTTGAATAATCTATTTACCATCCTTCTTTTTGTAAGGGTGAAAAAAAATACTATGATGATTCTGTTGCTTTATTATTTCGTCTGTTATTTAGCAATCCCAAAGTGTCTTTCTGATACGACCAAATAAGGAAAAATAATATTGTGTGTGTTTTTTTTTTTCATTTTCGTACTCTTCTCTTTCTTTCATAAATATTAGAAAAGGCTTCTGGTGTGGAAGAAAAATGATTTGCGACGCTAAAATGTCTTCCCGACACACAAGATCAAATCGGAAATAACCTTTATTTCATACTACTATCTCGATACAAAATCTCATGTTATGAAAAACAATAATGTTTTGTTCATATCGAACTCAAAGTGCCATGCTATTATTACTTAATTTTTCATATTCGATTATTCATAATTATTCATATTTGAATATGGCGAAGGCATAGTCTTTTTTTTTTCAAATAAAAACTCATTGGCGCCAAGCGTGAGGGAATGCTAGACGTTTGGTAATTTCTCCCCCAACCAGAATGAAAGATCCCATTGAAGCAGCCAACCCCATACATATTGTATGTACATCGGGTGGCACAAATTGCATAGTATCATAAATGGCTATCCCCGGTATTACCCATCCGCCGGGAGAGTTTATAAACAAATAAAAATCCCTAGTATTGTCTTCTATACTGAGATATACCATGAGGCCAACAAGTTGATTCGAGATCTCGCTATCAACTTCTTGGCCTAAAAAAAGTAATCTTTCTCGATGAAGTCGGTTGATTAGGACAAAATTGTATCCCCTATGAACCGCACGTGCACCTTTGGATGCATACGGTTCAAAAAATCGCGAAAAAAGAATCAATCAATGTGTCAATTCCAGTCTTATTTCTTTTTTTGTAACAGGTTTTTCTAATGAAGGCTTTTATTCTATTTTTCAAAAAACATGGGTTTTGGCCCCTTTCCCTATAAAAAAATTTACTGAACTTCTTGAACTAGCCTCCCATTGATGTATTGTTTCATCGAGATTTAAATCACGATGTCATTTTCTTGTTCCTGAATGGGCTCTTTCAATTCTTTTAGGTTTGTGTTCTACTCCGGGTAAAGATCTGTCCGAATTCTACTTGTACATATAGGGCAAATGATCTCAGTACCGCTTCTTTTTCTATGCTTATTTTTTTTTCAAAATCCGTTTCTTTCATGCTTTCTCTCTAACTATTTGATGTATTCATCATACTATTCCATTGAATAGCAGGTTAAGATCACTCCTAATAGTAAGCATAAAATAGAATATTTATGATACAAGCAGTAATCATATATATAATATATATTCACAATTTGATATTTTTTGAACGGAGCCTGGATACTTTATTTTATCGTTCCAAGTTAACCATAAAATAAATTATTCTAATTTATAATATTGATCTATTGCACTTCACGCTCCGAATGATTGATGTTCAATCAATATTTCTTGGGCGAAACAGAGGATATCCCCATCGGGGGAGAGAACGGGTAAACCCCATATGACCCAATATGTCTGACAAGTCGCACTATACGTCAACCCAAACTGCATCTTCCTCTCCAGGATTCCGAAAAGGTACTTTAGGAACACCAATGGGCATTAAATTAAAGAAAAAAGGTTAAGTACTATACTTCGCTTTAATATGGAAACGTACCAATGGTTTATTGTCTTCATCATTTTTTTTTTAGTCTATTTTATACATAGATTGTATGGAAGATTGATAGAAGAAGACAGAATGAATAAAGAAAAAATTTTCATGAACGGGTCGATCATTTGAATGATAAACAAGTATTTATGCATTCGTTCCCAAAAAGGGGGGACCGATCCCCATTGCGTATTGGTACTTATCGGGTATAGAATAGATCTGCCTCTCTTTGTTCTTACGAACAGAATTGTTCCGTTATTTTCAATGGAACGGAATAAATATTAACCTTTTCTCATACAGAATCTACTGAAAAGGTTAGGTGCATAACATAATAGTATAGTCTTTTCCAATGCGATAAAGTTACATAGTGTCCATTTTTTTTTTATTTGATAAAAAGGGGTATTTCCATGGGTTTACCTTGGTATCGTGTTCATACTGTCGTATTGAATGATCCCGGCCGATTGCTTTCTGTCCATATAATGCATACGGCTTTAGTTTCTGGTTGGGCTGGCTCGATGGCTCTATACGAATTAGCAGTTTTTGATCCCTCTGACCCTGTTCTTGATCCAATGTGGAGACAGGGTATGTTCGTTATACCCTTCATGACTCGTTTAGGAATAACCAATTCATGGGGTGGGTGGAGTATTTCAGGAGGAACTATAACGAATCCGGGCATTTGGAGTTATGAAGGTGTGGCAGGAGCGCATATCGTATTTTCTGGCTTGTGCTTCTTAGCAGCTATCTGGCATTGGGTGTATTGGGACCTAGAAATATTCTGTGATGAACGTACGGGAAAACCTTCTTTGGATTTGCCCAAGATCTTTGGAATTCATTTATTTCTCTCAGGGTTGGCTTGCTTTGGCTTTGGCGCATTTCATGTAACAGGCTTGTATGGTCCTGGAATATGGGTGTCCGATCCTTATGGGCTAACTGGAAAGGTACAATCTGTAAATCCAGCATGGGGCGCAGAGGGTTTTGATCCTTTTGTTCCGGGAGGAATAGCCTCTCATCATATTGCCGCGGGTACATTGGGCATATTAGCGGGTCTATTTCATCTTAGTGTTCGTCCGCCTCAACGTCTATACAAAGGATTACGTATGGGCAATATTGAAACTGTACTTTCCAGCAGTATCGCTGCTGTTTTTTTTGCAGCTTTCGTTGTTGCTGGAACTATGTGGTATGGGTCAGCAACTACCCCAATCGAATTATTTGGTCCCACTCGTTATCAGTGGGATCAGGGATACTTTCAGCAAGAAATATATCGAAGAGTTGGCGCAGCACTAGCCGAAAATCTGAGTTTATCGGAAGCTTGGTCTAAAATTCCCGAAAAATTAGCTTTTTATGATTACATTGGTAATAATCCGGCAAAGGGGGGATTATTCAGAGCAGGCTCAATGGACAACGGGGATGGAATAGCTGTTGGATGGTTAGGACACCCCATCTTTAGAGATAAAGAAGGTCGCGAGCTTTTTGTACGTCGTATGCCTACTTTTTTTGAAACATTCCCGGTAGTTTTGGTAGATGGAGACGGAATTGTGAGAGCCGACGTTCCTTTTAGAAGGGCAGAATCAAAGTATAGTGTTGAACAAGTAGGTGTAACTGTTGAGTTCTATGGTGGCGAACTCAATGGAGTCAGTTATAGCGATCCTGCTACTGTGAAAAAATATGCTAGACGTGCCCAATTAGGTGAAATTTTTGAATTAGACCGGGCTACTTTGAAATCGGATGGTGTTTTTAGGAGCAGTCCAAGGGGTTGGTTCACTTTTGGGCATGCCACGTTTGCTTTGCTCTTCTTTTTCGGGCACATTTGGCATGGCGCTAGAACTTTGTTCAGAGATGTTTTTGCTGGTATTGATCCGGATTTGGATGCTCAAGTGGAATTTGGAGCATTCCAAAAACTTGGAGATCCAACTACAAAGAGACAAGTAGTCTGAGACAATATTATTCTGGTATCTTTCGCCTCTATTTTTTTTTTTTTTTATGACATTATCGCATAGAGTACCGGATAAATCTTGACTTGATTAAATCACCATCTTTTCTTTCACTCTTTCCCTTTCTTTCTATGGTAAATGATCAAAAATTAATAGGTGTGGAAGCTATAATTGTAAACCGCGATCGAATCTATGGAAGCATTGGTTTATACATTCCTCTTAGTCTCGACTTTAGGGATCATTTTTTTCGCTATCTTTTTTCGAGAACCGCCTAAGGTTCCGACTAAAAAAATGAAATGATTTTTCATTAGCTCAAGTTTCAAGTTGAAGTAATGAGCCTCCCCATAGGGAGGCTCATTACTTCAACTAGTCCCCGTGTTCTTCAAATGGATCTCTTAATTGTTGAGAGGGTTGCCCAAAAGCAGTATATAAGGCGTACCCAGTAAAGCTTACAAGTAAACCGGATATGGAGATGGCGACTAGGGTTGCTGTTTCCATTTCTAGATAATTTCAAGATAACAATGGATCTACGATAAGATCGTTTATTTACAACTACAACGAAATGGTATACAAAGTCAACAGATCTTAACCAATCATTAAATAATATTTATGGCTACACAAACCGTTGAGGATAGTTCTAGACCTAGGCCAAGACGAACTACTGTAGGAGATTTATTGAAACCATTGAATTCGGAATATGGTAAAGTAGCTCCGGGCTGGGGGACTACACCACTTATGGGAGTCGCAATGGCTCTATTTGCGATATTCCTATCTATCATTTTGGAAATTTATAATTCTTCCGTTTTGCTGGATGGAATTTCAATGAATTAGGTTCATTCAGATTTCTAGACCATTCTGGTAGTTCGACCGTGGAATTTTTTTGTTT